AATTGAGGCAAATCTAGCTCTTCGACGAGCTAGGACAAGAGTCGAGGCTGTCAATGCAATTTCATAACTAGTTGGTGCGTTCAAATAATCAAAAGAGGTTCTGTTTCTAAACCCTATTTTGATTGGATTCACTCGACATAATCCAATCAAGCAGAATCCAATTTAGATACAACGCAATTCAAAAATGAAATAAATAAAAAATCTATAAAAATAAGGGTGGGACAAAAAACTTATTAGATACCGTTGACTCCGGTATCTAATAAGTTCTACCTACTATTGGATTTGAACCAATAACTCCCGCCGTATGAAAGCGATACTCTAACCACTGAGTTAAGTAGGTCACTTATTATCCTAAAGAGAACCAAATGGAACCCATCCTATCGATGGATTATAAATATCATATTCCTTATAAGCAACAATAATCGAACCAATACCACTCAAAAATTTCGGATGTTGGATCATAGAATATTGATCTTGACAACAAATTATATACATGATAAAATATGCATCACAAGCACTAAGGGCTATAGCTCAGTTGGTAGAGCACCTCGTTTACACGCGCGCCAATGTTTTTCAGGGGAATCCACCATACAATCCAAAAAATGGATCTTATTGAGAAATCAATGTCTTACTCCATAATAACTTTAAGAGAAAAGAGAACAATAGCCTGACGAGAGGTTCGGTCCTATTTGAGTGCCCTTTGTAGGTACCAAACAGGCTCCGCCTTGAGATATTGATAAGGTAAATAGCAGTATATTCAATGCTAGGCATAATGAGTATAAGGCCCTCAAAAAATCTCTTTTCGTCCTATGAACTTGAAGGTGTATGAAGTTTCATATTGGATTTTTTAAGCCGAACGATAGAGACTTCATTTAACTTAAAATTCTAGGCCAAAGGCAGACCTACGTCAAAATAACTTCACCTTTGAAACACTTTGGTAGTGCTCTGAATTAGAATCCCAAATAATGAATCAGAGCACATGGAGCCATCTCCTTATCTTATTTTTCTGTCAAGAAAAAATATGGCAGATTGGCTGATATTTCTATCAGTTAATGAAAGAGCCCAATGCAAAAAAAAATGCATGTTGGGTCTTTGAAACAGTTCAGATCATTTTGATAATAATAAGTTTGATCTGTTTTACCGAGAAGGTCTACGGTTCGAGTCCGTATAGCCCTAGAGCCCTATAAAAAAAATGAATAAAATTCCAAATTTTCATTTGAAATAAAAAATTGTATAATTTTGATTTCTTCATTCTTGTTTGTTGCTTATAACTGACCGGTTGGTTCATCGAAACAAAATTTGTCCTAGAAACTCACTCACGGGAATCATTTAAAGCAGAACAGAAAACCGAAAAAACATATCATATTTCAAGGAATCGAATCGATCTTTTTCCAAACAAACCAACCCTTCGTCATTAATTGTCGAAGGGAAATTCCATATGCATTTTTCTGCCCACAATCAAGGGGTTAAGCTAGCGATACTCCTTTTCTTTGGTATACCTTACCAAGACCCGGCGAAGCACACCAAAACAAGGGGGGGTGGTCTTCTTTTTCTGTATTCAATCAAGAGAAAACCCCACCCCATCCAGATCTGATAAACGGAATATACCAACACTAAGATATTCGAAATCCCCAGATACCTACCCATTCTCTTACATTTGAATACTTGTTCTATTCTAAATTACTAAGAAAAAACTTTCGACTCTATTCCTAAAAAATCCAAATTCCGAACTCGCATTTTTATAAAGAAAATTCAAATAATCAAAAGAATATCAAAAGAATAATAAATTCAAAAATTTTAAACACAAAATAAGAATTCTATTTGCTTTCTTTAGGCTTTAGGAAGAATCCTAGGCAAAAACAAGAAAATTTGTCTAAGTATAACATCTAGAGTTATACTAACTAAAGCAATTAAAGAAAATTGAACTAAAAAAATTAAGTAGACTGGAAATAGGATCCCGATCAAGTCAGTCGATAAATCTTGAAATGAGATATGCCCTGCAATAATCAAAGGAAACTAGATGGTTTGGTCAAAATAAATTGTTGTTTTGACTAACTAGTTATCAATGACTTTAGAACTTCAATTCGAATCAACCAATCCGATATACTTTCCACGTTCATAGGAGTGCGTCTATGTTTTTGCTTTACGAATATGATATTTTTTGGGCATTTCTAATAATATCAAGTTTTATTCCTATTTTGGCATTTTTAATTTCTGGGATTTTAGCCCCGATTAGGAAAGGGCCGGAGAAACTTTCTAGTTATGAATCGGGTATAGAACCAATGGGCAACGCTTGGTTACAATTTAGAATTCGTTATTATATGTTTGCTCTAGTTTTTGTTGTTTTTGATGTTGAAACGGTTTTTCTTTATCCATGGGCAATGAGTTTTGATGTATTGGGCGTATCTGTATTTATAGAAGCTTTAATTTTCGTGCTTATCTTAATTGTTGGTTTAGTTTATGCATGGCGGAAGGGAGCATTGGAATGGTCTTAGCTCCT